CGGTAAAATAAGAACAGCCCCTACATTCAAACCCCCCTTTTTACCATTAGCAAGAACTTGTTTCAGTTGCATATCATAAGGAATTCGAACAACCGCTTCAAATACAGTATCAGGAAGTACCGCTTGCGGTACCTCAATATCCACGGGCTTGTTAGCTAAATGACAATTGGCACATACAATACGCCCCGTCGCTTCTCGTGGATTTTCATAACCCTGCTGTGCAAAAATGGGATATGCATTTGAAATGGCCGTCTGAGTGATGATATATATCATGAGCGATACGGAAATAGATCGAGTAATCTGTTCCTTTATCCAAGAAAAAGTATTTATAGTTTCCATGGTTCAATTGTTGATACCAAAATTTCTACAATAGGTGGGGTAAGTCGCTAGTATAGTTCCCTATCCACGATTCTGTTAGTTACTGGAATAATAAAAATTTACTGGTTACTGGACTAATATAGGATGAATCCTGAAGATGGGTAAAAATAGAAAGCATAAATTTTCAACGCTTTGTTTATGTACAACTACAAAGTTGCAAACCTTCGAATTGGATTAGATTAATATGAGTGGATCTGTTATCAGTCATTCATTGAATGATAAATAACTACAAGGAATGATAAATAATTACAAGTGACGGAGATACGCGATTTAAATAACGGAAAATCCAATATTTAAAAACTGTATCAAGAATGACTGGACAAATTGAAACAAGACCCGATATGATTTGATCATTCTGAACAAATCCAAAATCTTTGTAGACAGAGCCAATCAGTAATTCCCAACCGTGGGGTGAATGGAATCCGGTACAAAAATCGGTTAATAAAAGAATACAAAAAGCTTTGACTGTGTCGCTTAGGTTATATAGGAATTCCTGGGCCCAAGAGTTAAGAATACCAAGTTCTTCATTACCCAAAATATAATAACCACTGAGAATAACAAAACAGATTATATTTATTGAGAAGTGAAAAATCGTATGGATACGATCTTCGTTGTGTATCTTGATTAATTGGATCGTTTCTTTTTGTATTCCTAGAGTAAGCTTGTGTAGACGTGTCTCCGAGTATTCTTCGATCATTTCGTCCAAGACGAGGAGTTCCTCTAATTCTATGAATTTTTCTAGAATACCCCTTTCTTGAATATCATTCAAAAAAATTTCGGATTGCCCGGCATTCCACCAATTAGTAACCCAAGATTCCAGACTTTTTTTAAATGAGAGAGAAAGCCACCAAGGAAAAAATACTATAGATACAAGAGGAGTGGATGCTTTCTTTTTTGCCATTTTTAAATCTGTGAATTGTTAATCAACCCACCTCATTCGTCGACTCTATGTGATCGAATCCTTCTTTCACGCATGAGTTCTATACAAGGTATGGAACCTATCAATCTATTTTTTTTGTGATTTTTTGATTAGTCTTTCAATCTCGAAAGACTAGAGAAATCGACTACAAATCAATCCATTTCGAATGAAGAAATACTAAAAAAATAAAGTTTCCCGATATCTCAATTGGACAAATCAATGAATGACTGAAAGAAACGCTTTAAGTAATGAATATTAATCCAATTTTGAGACGAAAGAATCCACAATATCCAATATTTCAAAAAAAAATTCACTGATTGCCCACAGACAGGAATAGTAGAATAATTGAGGGAAAGATATTGCAATACTCAAAGTAGCAAAACAAGCCAGAAATTGGCTAATTATCATTATTAATAAATCTAATTGTTATTTTTCTGTTGGTTATTAAGGAACACAAAAGAAAGGAGAAAATAAAACGTCGAGTGACAAAAATAAAGAATTTCGTTTTGTAGTTGTTCCGCCCGCTTTCGCTCGAATGACCCTTCTGATGAAACTTCACTTAGTTTATGTTATAGAAAAAAAGAGGATTCTTGCATTTTTCCCTCAAAGCACACATTTACCATTTTGTTTCAAATCAATTGGTACACGCAAGAAATAGGACAATTCAGCAGCTTTTTCTACAATTTCTCGTGTAGTCAAATTCTCATCAGTCCGAGTTAAGGGAATGTTCCCCTGGCCCCGGATGTCCATATAAAGGACACGACGGGTATAAATACCCTCTTTAACTTCTATTCTAATGGACTGAATATCTTTTATAAGGAATCGGAGGAATATGCGACGATTTTTTCCAGGAAATCCCCACCGAAAAATGCACACTATGCCTTCCTTTCTATCGAATCGATCATAACCGCTGCCTACATTCCAGAAAATTGTGCACCAAAAATAGGAACTAATAAAGAGACCCGCGATTCCGTAGAAAGACATCACGATACCTTGTGGAAAAAAAATGATTTGCTCAGACGGAAAAAAAGATATCAAATTTCTACCAAGATAACTGGAAGTTCCAACCAATAAGAATCCTAATGAACCTAAAAAAAGGATAAAGGCCCAGCAGAAATTACTTAATTTTCGAGACTCCGTTATAAGTTCTATCCGTATATGTTCTGATCGCCAATCCATACTGGATCCGATTGTATTTTATTAGAATTGAGGGAAACCCTCAAATTTTTTTGACTTTATCTTTTTTGTTTTGTTTCCGAAGTAACTCTCATCAACTAGCACTAGTTTGATGTGAACCTTTAGGAGTAATTCATCAAATTACTTAGATCTAATCTAAACTAAAATAATAACATACCCTTCATATGATATATGATCCCACTATACATATAGATCCGAGGACTTTTTATTTCAGCCATCTAGCGATCCTGGTCGATTTGAAAACGGCTAGAATTAATTTACCCATATATTATTATGTTTCTTATTATGTTTCTACAGGTATAAGAGTCCTTTACCTTATGTCTTTATGTTCGGCAGAAATCACATGTTATCTCATATTTCGCTAAATAGATATCTCTATTAGTTATGATGCAAGTCTAAGTTTTTGAAAAAAAAAATAGAAGAGAGGGGGTCCATCAGGTCTAAACAATCTTGTTTTCTTGAACATGAAGATATAAAGAAGCCATTGCAATTGCCGGAAATACTAGGCCTACTAAAGGCACAAAAAAAGCGGGAAGGTTCATAGAATGGGTACCTCGATTTATTCTTCGTACCTGTTATTATTATTTATAAAAAAAGATATCTTATAATAATTATAATTAAGAATTTTCATTATTATTTAACTATAACTATTAATTCATAATTCAATACTTAGTATAGATCGAAGTATCTATATATCTATATCTAAGTGAGGATATAGATATATAGATACTTAGATCACCAAACAAAATTCCTATTTCCTTTAATTCCGAATAAACTAACTACTCCTTTGCTACAAATAAAAATAATTGAACTTAGCACTCTATTTGGTTTTTATTTTCATTTTTAGTCAAAGGAAAGAAACCGTGGAGCTTAAATAACTCAGTCAGAACACTTTTTAAAAGATTACGTGGTACGATTAGGTCGAATGCTCCCTTATCAAATAAATTTTCAGTCTCTTGCAAACCTTCGGGTACTGGTATTTTCAACAGTTCTTCAATTACTCTTTTACCCGCAAATGCAATGTAAGCATTGGGTTCGGCAATAATGATATCACCCAACATACCAAAACTGGCCGTCACCCCACCAGTAGTAGGAGATGCAAGGATTGATACATAAAACAACTTTTTATTTGATTGATAATCATATAAAGCAGACGAGATTTTAGCCATTTGCATCAAGCTCACACTTCCTTCTTGCATACGCGCCCCCCCCGAAGCACACACTATAATAAGAGGTAGAAATTGATTGGTAGCGTATTCAATCAAACGGGTGATTTTTTCCCCGACTACGGATCCCATACTGCCCCCTATAAACTCAAAATCCATAACCCCAACTGCTACGGGAATGCCATTTAGTTCGCCTATGCCTGTTTGAACAGCCTCGGGTAATCCCGTCTTTGTTTGATAAGAATCAAGACGATCTTTATAAGGTTCGTCCTCTTCCTCAAATTCATCTTCATTTGATTCAGATGAATCAAATGAAGATGAATCAAATGAAGATGAATCAAATGAAGATGAATCAAATGAAGATGAATCAAATGAAGATGAATCAAATGAAGATGAATCAAATGAAGATGAATCAAAACCAAAAGGATCTTTATAAGGTTTGTCCTCTTCATCAAATGAAGATGAATCAAGACGATCTTTTTCGTCCTCTTCATCAAATAAAGATGAATCCCATTCAATGGGATCTAGAGAGACCATGTCTTCGTCCATAGGATTCCAAGTATCCGGATCGATCAAAAGATCTATTCTATCTGAACTATTCATTTTCAAATGCCACTCACAGTGTTCACAAATATTCATTTTTTCTTTCAAAAATCTCTTATAATTTAATCCATAACAATTGTCGCATAGAACCCACAAATGACTATATTTGCTATATATGTCAGTTTCATCACTATCATTAGAACTATCTTCATCTTGCCCATCGATATCATTAGAACTTTCTTCTAGAGTTAAATCACTATCTTGCTCATCGCTATCATTAGAACTTTCTTCTAGAGTTAAATCACTATCTTCATCTTGCCCATCGATATCATTAGAACTTTCTTCTAGAGTTAAATCACTATCTTGCTCATCGCTATCATTAGAACTTTCTTCTAGAATTAAATCACTATCTTGCGCGGGGGTTCGTATACCCGCCGAACCCTCCCCTTCACCATTATTTCGACTTTCACCACAAATGTACCTATAAATGTAACTATCACTGCAATTATCGCTATCACTTACGATGGAAGTATCGATACAGATTTCAGACTGAAGATAACTATTAATGCAACTATTAATATAATTATTCCAATTATCTAGTTCATTCAGAAACAAATAATTGTTGTCAATCTCAAAAATTGAAATTGCAATATCAAAAAAATCAAAATATATGGAATATTTGTCTCCATTACTATCCTTAACCAAAATAGGTTTATTGGGGAATAAACTCCGAATGTCTTTGACGCCGTGTAAACGACAAAGATTTCTGTAACTAGAATCGTCAAGACCCCCCCCAC